GGTTCAATGCGAAAATTGTTATGAATTAAATTATAAGAAATTTTTTAAGTCAAAAATGAATGTTTGTGAACAATGTGGATATCATTTGAAAATGAGTAGTTCAGATAGAATCGAACTTTCGATTGATCCAGGTACTTGGGATCCGATGGATGAAGACATGGTCTCTCTGGATCCCATTGAATTTCATTCGGAGGAGGAAGCTTATAAAGATCGTATTGATTCTTATCAAAGAAAAACAGGATTAACTGAGGCTGTTCAAACAGGCACAGGCAAACTAAACGGCATTCCCATAGCAATTGGGGTTATGGATTTTCAATTTATGGGGGGTAGTATGGGATCCGTAGTGGGCGAGAAAATCACCCGTTTGATCGAGTATGCTACCAATAAATTTTTACCTCTTATTCTAGTGTGTGCTTCCGGAGGGGCGCGCATGCAAGAAGGAAGTTTGAGCCTGATGCAAATGGCTAAAATATCTTCCGCTTTATATGATTATCAATCAAATAAAAGGTTATTCTATGTGTCAATTCTTACATCTCCTACTACTGGTGGGGTAACAGCTAGTTTTGGTATGTTGGGGGATATCATTATTGCTGAACCCAATGCCTATATTGCATTTGCAGGTAAAAGAGTAATTGAACAAACATTGAATAAGACAGTACCTGAAGGTTCACAAGCGGCTGAATATTTATTCCATAAGGGCTTATTCGATTCAATCGTACCACGTAATCTTTTAAAAGGTGTTCTGACTGAGTTATTTCAGCTCCACGCCTTTTTTCCTTTGACTCAAAATTTAATCAAGTAGAGTCTTAAGTTAAATTCTTTTCTTTGATTTGTCGCGAACAAGTAGTTAGTTAGGTTATCGGAATCCAAGGAAAAACACAAAGAAAAGGATGTATTTTTCTTTGCTTTGGTCACATACGATTTAAGTGTAAAGAGAATCATAAAAAGAATCATGCGAATAATTCTTTTTTTTTTACCGATATTACTGATTAGTAATCAAGAAACCTCTATCAAAAAGATAAAAAGCGCATTCGTCCTTCCGCGAAATTCGAATTAGGCAAGGCAAATAAAACGAATTTCATCTTCCCTTCTTGTGTGTGTATTATATACAAATATAGAAGATATAGGGATAGAGTCTTGCATCTTTCTATATCTACCGAAAACCCCCCTTTTTTATTTTGACTAAGAATTCCTATTGTTAGATCGGATTCTAACGAATTTTTCGGTAATTTGTGTGAAACTCCTTCTCTTTCTTTATTAATTCAAATTAGAAGACAAGAACAAGAAAACAAAAAGTAAATAAAGAAAGTCAATTATCATACATATATTTCATTTAGAAAAATGAATTAGTCCATTTATTGAGTTCTACATTCCTTGCACTTATTATATATACTCACTTTATTATATACTCACTTAGATATACTTAATATAATTATCAGATATCTTTATGATAATAACAGGTACAAATATTAAATCGAGGTACCCATTTCATTTTATGACAATTCTCAACAACTTACCCTCTATTTTGGTGCCTTTAGTGGGCCTAGTATTTCCGGCAATTGCAATGGCTTCTTTATTTCTTTTTGTTCAAAGAAACAAAATTTTTTAGTTTTAGATCCGATGGGGACAAATCTTATTTATCTTTTTTTTTTCAAGACTTAGCTTAGATATTCGATAACACAGATATTTATTTAATAGAATATTGTATTGTATAACATGTGACTCCCTCCGAACATAAATGAAAGAGCTCTTATACATGCGTAAACATGATATATGGGATAAATGAATTATAAATTCTAGGTATTTTCAAAAAGAGATCGGGATGGGGGACGGATGTCTGAAATGTAAATGTAAAGTCAATGTATCTCTGTGTATATAGATATCTATAGGGGATCATATGAAGGGGATGTTCTTCTTTTAGATCTAACCAATTTGATGAATTACTCCGAAGGGTTCACATCAGAATAGTGCTAGTTGATGAGAGTTACTTCGGAAACAAAACAAAAAAGTAAAGTCAAATTCCTTTATTTTATTTGGCTTATTTTCTCAATTCCAATAAAATGCAACTGGATCTAGTATGAGTTGGCGATCAGATCATATATGGATAGAACTTATAGCGGGGTCTCGAAAAACAAGTAATTTCTGCTGGGCCTTTATCCTTTTTTTAGGTTCATTGGGATTCTTATTCGTCGGAGTTTCCAGTTATCTTGGTAGGAATTTGATATCTTTATTTCCACCTCAGCAAATCATTTTTTTTCCACAAGGGATCGTGATGTCTTTCTATGGAATCGCAGGTCTCTTTATTAGCTCCTATTTGTGGTGCACAATTTCGTGGAATGTAGGTAGTGGTTATGATCGATTCGATAGAAAAGAAGGAATAGTGTGTATTTTTCGTTGGGGATTTCCTGGAAAAAATCGTCGCATTTTTCTACGATTTCTTATGAAAGATATTCAGTCCATCAGAATAGAAGTTAAAGAAGGTATTTATGCTCGTCGTGTCCTTTATATAGAAATAAGAGGCCAGGGGGCCATTCCCTTGACTCGTACTGATGATAATTTGACTCCACTAGAAATTGAGCAAAAAGCTGCTGAATTGGCCTATTTCTTGCGTGTGCCAATTGAAGTATTTTGAAATTTGAAATGAACTGAAGAATAAATGCTTTCTCAGCAGGAGAAAAAAAAAAGCTCAAGAATCCTCTTTTTTTCTATAGCATAACTTAAGTTTCTTCCGAATGCCCATTCGAGCCAAAGACGACGTATACGGAACAGCTAAAAAATGAAACCATGTTTGTTCGCAAAATGCATATGTAAATCCACTAACTCAATTCAGTAACAAAACAAGTAAGAAATCGAAGGATTCATCTCATATATCAAAACACTTCGGAATAAAGAATTTTTCTTTTTTTTTCAATATTTGGATACGTTAGATACAGATAGATCATATCGTGGAAATTTTCTCTCCTTTCTTTTTCTTTTGTCAATCGACGTTTCATTTTATCCTTTCTTTTGTGCTCCTTAATCTTAATGATAATGACCAAAGGATTCGATCTCTGATAACGAAAAGTTTTCGGTCTTGTTTTGCCACTCATTTTTAATCATCACAATCACAATATTCTTCATAAATTTCTCGCAATTATTCCTGGACTTTTATGGGCATTTTTTTTTTTTCAAAATATTTTGATAGTGGAGATTTTGATAGAAAGGGAGTTCCTTGGTCTTGAAATCCGAATAATATTCATTACTTTAAGCAAAGGGGCTATTTCGAGCACTCATCGAAAGGAGGCAATTGTTTCGAATTTGATCAATTGAGATATCTGTCGACGTGGACTCTTATTATATTTATGTATTCTTTCTGGATTCAAGGACTAACCATTGAATTACAAATAAAAAACAGGGAATAGATTCATAGGCTCGATACCTTATACTTTGTAATAGAACTCATCTTTGGTAGAAATATTAGATCGCATAGAGTCGACGAATGAGGTGGGTTCATTAACAATTCAAAAAATGGCAAAAAAGAAAGCATTCATTCCCCTTCTATATCTTGCATCTATAGTATTTTTGCCCTGGTGGATCTCTTTCTCATTTAATAAAAGTCTGGAATCTTGGGTTACTAATTTGTGGAATACTAGGCAATCCGAAACTTTTTTGAATGATATTCAAGAAAAGCGTATTCTAGAAAAATTCATAGAATTAGAGGAACTCTTCCTGTTGGACGAAATTATAAAGGAATATCCGCAAACACATCTACAAAAGCTTCGTATAGGAATAGGAATGCACAAAGAGACGATTCAATTGATCAAGATGCACAACGAGGATCGTATCCATACGATTTTGCACTTCTCGACAAATATAATCTGTTTCGTTATTCTAAGTGGTTATTCTATTCTGGGTAATGAAGAACTTGTTATTCTTAACTCTTGGGTTCAAGAATTCCTATATAACTTAAGCGACACAATAAAAGCTTTTTCTATTCTTTTATTAACTGATTTATGTATCGGATTCCATTCACCCCACGGTTGGGAACTAATGATTGGCTATGTCTACAAAGATTTTGGATTTGTTTATAACGATCAAATTCTATCTGGTCTTGTTTCCACTTTTCCAGTCATTCTAGATACAATTTTAAAATATTGTATCTTCCGTTATTTAAATCGTGTATCTCCGTCACTTGTAGTGATTTATCATTCAATGAATGACTGAAAAATGATCCACTGATCCAATTATAATGTTTGTTACTTTGTACATAAGCAAAGCATTCAAAGTTGTACTTACTCTTTCTACCCATCCAGGGGATTCCTCCTATATTATAGTAAAATGATTTCAGTAAATACCAGAATCGCGGATAGGGAACTATACTAGCGACCTACCTAATTTTATTGTAGAAATTTTCGGGATCAATGATTGGACCATGCAAATTAGAAATACCTTTTCTTGGATAAAGGAAGAGATTACTCGATCCATTTCCGTATTGCTCATGATATATATAATAACTCGGGCATCCATTTCAAATGCCTATCCCATTTTTGCACAGCAGGGTTATGAAAACCCACGAGAATCGACTGGGCGTATTGTATGCGCCAATTGTCATTTAGCTAATAAGCCCGTGGATATTGAGGTTCCACAAGCGGTACTTCCAGATACTGTATTTGAAGCTGTTGTTCGAATTCCTTATGATATGCAACTGAAACAAGTTCTTGCTAATGGTAAAAAGGGGTCGTTGAATGTGGGGGCTGTTCTTATTTTACCTGAGGGGTTTGAATTAGCTCCGCCCGATCGTATTTCGCCCGAGATGAAAGAAAAGATAGGCAATCTGTCTTTTCAGAGCTACCGCCCCACTAAAAAAAATATTCTTGTGATAGGTCCTGTTCCCGGTCAGAAGTATAGTGAAATCGCCTTTCCTATTCTTTCCCCGGACCCCACTACTAATAAAGATGTTCACTTCTTAAAATATCCCATATACGTGGGCGGGAACAGAGGAAGGGGTCAGATTTATCCCG